CGTTTATTTGGCATGAAAGATATTCAGAATTTCATCTCTGATGATACTTTTTTAGTTAGGGATAGTAATGGAGACAGTTATTCTATCTATTTTGATATAGAAAATCAAATTTTTGAGATTGACAGCGATCATTCTTTTCTGAGTGAACTAGAAAGTTCTTTTTCTAGTTATCGCAATTCTAGTTATATGAATAATGAATCTACGAATGAAGATTCCTTATACAATCGTTCCATTTACGATACTCAATCTAGTTGGAATAATCACATTACTAGTTGCATTGACAGTTATCTTCAGTCTCAAATCTGTATTGATACGTCCATTGTAAGTGATAGTAGTGACGGTTACATTTCTAGGTGCGTTTTTGATAAACGTAAAACTAGTAGTGAAGGTGGGGGGTCCAGTATACGAACCCGCGCGAAGAGTAGTGATTTAACTCTAAGAGAAAGGCCTAGTGATCTCGATGCAACTCAAAAATACAGGCATTTGTGGGTTCAATGCGAAAATTGTTATGGATTAAATTATAAGAAATTTTTGAAATCAAAAATGAATATTTGTGAACAGTGTGGATACCATTTGAAAATGGGTAGTTCAGAAAGAATCGAAATTTCGATCGACCCCGGTACTTGGGACCCTATGGATGAAGACATGGTCTCTCTGGATCCCATTGGATTTCATTCGGAGGAGGAGCCTTATAAAGATCGTATTGATTCTTATCAAAGAAAGACAGGATTAACTGAGGCTGTTCAAACAGGCGTAGGTCAACTAAATGGTATTCCCGTAGCAATTGGGGTTATGGATTTTCAGTTTATGGGGGGTAGTATGGGATCCGTAGTCGGGGAGAAAATCACCCGTTTGATTGAGTACGCTACTAATCAATTTCTACCTCTTATTATAGTGTGCGCTTCGGGGGGAGCGCGCATGCAAGAAGGGAGTTTGAGCCTGATGCAAATGGCTAAAATATCGTCTGCTTTATATGATTATCAATCAAATAAAAAGTTATTGTATGTATCAATCCTTACATCTCCTACTACTGGTGGGGTAACAGCTAGTTTTGGTATGTTGGGAGATATTATTATTGCCGAACCAAATTCCTACATTGCATTTGCGGGTAAAAGAGTAATTGAACAAACATTGAATAAAACAGTACCCGAAGGTTCACAAGCGGCTGAATATTTATTCCAGAAGGGCTTATTCGACCTAATCGTACCGCGTAATCTTTTAAAAAGCGTTCTGAGTGAGTTATTTAAGCTCCACGCCTTCTTTCCTTTGAATTCCAATTCAATCAAGTAGAGCGCACTAAGTTCAATTATTTTATTTGTAGCAAACAAAAAAAGTAGTTAGCTTATCCGAATCTTAGCTTATCGGAATCAAAGTAACTAAAAAGGGAGTTTTCTTTGGCGACCTAAGATCTAATTGTAGAAAGAATCAAAATCAAAAGTTGCGTATAACTCTTTTTTTTTTTTACCTAGATTCCCGATTACTAATTAAGAAGTCTCTATCAACAAGATAAAAACGTGAGTTCTTCCTTTCGTGAAATTAGGAAAATAAAACGAATTTCATCTTACGTATATAATCAAATTCAAATTATAGAAAAAATAGATATATAGTTTTATATCTTTCTCCATCTCCCGAAAATCCCGTTTTCACTAAAAATCCCGGTTGTGTCGCATTCTAATGAATCTTTCAATAATTTGTAAGAAACTCTTTATTAAATATTAAAATGAAATTCAAAGACAAGAACAAAACACAAAGAAACGAAGAAAAATAAAATGGATTATCATATGTATCTTTCATATAGATAGATGAATAAGTCCATTTATTTAGTTCTACATTCCTTGGACTTATTCTATATACTCACTTAGATACTTAATATCTCTAATCTACGAATTCATAATAATTACAATTATTAATTATAATTAGTATAAATATAAAATATGATATTAAAAAAAAATAAGAACAGGTACAAATAATAAATCGAGGTACCCCATTTTATGACAACTTTCAATTTTCCCTCTATTTTTGTGCCTTTAGTAGGCCTAGTATTTCCGGCAATTGCAATGGGTTCTTTATTTCTTTATGTTCAAAAAAACAAGATTGTTTAGATCCGAGGGGACCCAGTCTCATTCTTTTTTTTTTTTTTAACTTAGACTTGTAGCATAACACAGATATTTATTTCGGAAAAGAAAATATAGTAGAACATGTGATTTCCGCCGAACATAAAGGAAAAAGCTCTTATGTCTGCAGAAAATGATCTATAGATAACTGAATTCTAGCCAGTTTCAAATAGATCAGGATCGCTGGATGCCTAAAATGTAAAGTTGGTGGATCTATATATATATCAATATGTATATTGGGATCATATGAGGGGTATGTTATTATTTTAGATCTAAACAATTTGATGAATTACTCCTAAAAGTTCCCATTAAACTAGTGCTAGTTCACATCAAACTAGTGCTAGTTGATGAAAGTTCATTCGGAAACAAAAAAAGTAAAGTCAAAATCATTTGGGGTATTCTCCCAATTTCAATAAAATGCAATCGGATCAAGTATGAGTTGGCGATCAGAAGATACATGGATAGAACTTATAACGGGGTCTCGAAAACTAAGTAATTTTTGTTGGGCCCTTATCGTTTTTTTAGGTTCATTAGGATTCTTGTTGGTTGGAACTTCCAGTTTTCTTGGTAGAAATTTGATATCTTTTGTTCCGTCTCAGCAAATCCTTTTTTTTCCACAGGGAATCGTGATGTCTTTCTACGGAATCGCGGGTCTCTTTATTAGTTCCTATTTGTGGTGCACAATTTCCTGGAATGTAGGTAGTGGTTATGATCGATTCGATAGAAAGGAAGGAATAGTGTGTATTTTTCGTTGGGGATTTCCTGGAAAAAATCGTCGCATATTCCTCCGATTCCTTATAAAAGATATTCAATCCGTTCGAATAGAAGTTAAAGAGGGTATTTATGCCCGTCGTGTCCTTTATATGGATATCAGAGGCCGGGGGGCTATTCCGTTGACCCGTACTGATGAGAATTTAACTCCACGAGAAATTGAACAAAAAGCCGCGGAATTGGCCTATTTCTTGCGCGTACCAATTGAAGTATTTTGATTTTGAGAAAAGGAACTGGGCGGAAGAACGAATGCTTTCTCGGCAGGAGGGAAAAAACGCAAGAATCCTTTTAGTTTTTCTATAACTAAATGATACTTTAGATGCAGATAAACCATATCTTGTAAATTATTTTCTTTGTCAATCGACCTTTTTACTTGTTTTGCCGCTTATTTTTTTGACCATCACAATATCTTTTTCTCAATTATTCTATTCTTGACTATGGGGAATCGTTGGAATTTTTTTTTTCGAAATACTGGATATTTTGATAGAATAAGGGGTTCTTTCGTCTCAAAATCTCAATAATATTCATTTCTTCAAAGTACTTCTTTCGGCCATTCATCGAAAGGAGACATTTGTTTGGAATTTGATGAATTGAGGTATCTAGCAACACTATTTTGTATTATTTCTTCAGTCGAACTTGAAGTGGAGTCTTAGTCTATTTCTGTATTCTTTCTAGATTCAAAACAAAATCACAAATAAAATAGATTCATAGGTTTGATGCCCTGTCTAGAACTCATGTTTGAAAGAAATATTCGATTACATAAAGTCCGACAAATGGAGTGGGTTAATTAAAAATTAACAGGCGAAAAATGGCAAAAAAGAAAGCATTCACTCCTCTTTTGTATCTTGCATCTATAGTATTTTTGCCCTGGTGGATTTCTCTCTCATTTACTAAAAATATGGAATCTTGGGTTATTAATTGGGCGAATATCGGCCAATCCGAAATTTTTTTGAATGATATTCAAGAAAAAAGTATTCTAGAAAAGTTCATAGAATTAGAAGAAATCCTCTTCTTGGAAGAAATGATCAAGGAATACTCGGAGACATATCTACAAAAGCTTCTTATAGGAATCCACAAAGAAACGATCCAATTAATCAAGATACACAACGAGGATCGTATCCATACAATTTTACACTTCTCGACAAATATAATCTGTTTTGTTATTTTAAGTGGTTTTTCTATTTTAGGTAATGAAGAACTTGTTATTCTTAATTCTTGGACTCAGGAATTCCTATATAACTTAAGTGATACAGTAAAAGCTTTTTCAATTCTTTTATTAACCGATTTATGTATCGGATTTCATTCACCCCACGGCTGGGAACTAATGATTGGTTCTGTATACAAAGATTTTGGATTTGGTCATAATGATCAAATTATATCTAGTCTTGTTTCCACTTTTCCGGTTATTCTCGATACTATTTTTAAATATTGGATTTTTCGTTATTTAAATCGTGTATCTCCGTCACTTGTAGTTATTTATCATTCAATGAATGATTGATAAATGATCCACCAATATTAATCCAATTAGAACGTTTCTTACTTTGTAGTTCTACATAAGTATTAAAAACATTCTATCCGGGGGGTTTTCATACTATTTTTATAGTATAGTATTCCAGTAAAATGATTCCAATAAATAGCAGAATCGTGGATAGGAAACTATACTAGCGACCTACCCAATTTATTGTAGAAATTTTCAGACCAATGATTAGACTATGCAAACTAGAAATACTTTTTCTTGGATAAAGGAACATATTACTCGATCTATTTCCGTATCGCTCATCATATATATCATAACTCAGACATCCGTTTCAAGTGCATATCCCATTTTTGCGCAGCAGGGTTATGAAAATCCACGAGAAGCGACCGGGCGTATTGTATGTGCCAATTGTCATTTAGCTAATAAGCCCGTGGATATTGAGGTTCCACAAGCAGTACTTCCCGATACTATATTTGAAGCAGTTGTTCGAATTCCTTATGATAAGCAAGTGAAACAAGTCCTTGCTAATGGTAAGAAAGGGGGTTTGAATGTGGGGGCTGTTCTTATTTTACCGGAGGGGTTTGAATTAGCTCCTTCCGATCGTATTTCTCCCGAGATGAAAGAAAAGATAGGAAATT